GCCAAAATCTCAAGTCGGCTCACTCGTCTTTATTTTGATCGTTACTGGCCTCTTGAATATTCTTTAACTTTTTTTTTTCTTTTCTTTGATTTGTTTTTGTTTTATTTTTTTTGTGTGTAATGTGGGTTTACTGCTGTCTTCTTTATTATTGATAGGAATTCTCTTGTTAAGACCCTATAAAATCGATTAAAAAAAAAACCTCAGATTCATACTAAAACCACGATGATTCAATAAAACCTTTAATCTAAGTCCAAAAATTCCCTGAGTAAGAACTATTGGATCATCACTTATTCAATGAATAGATATAAGAAAAAATCCAAATAAACGTTTGTCCTTTGATAAAAAAGGGATAAGCGGCAGTTTGAAAGAATCAAAATCTTTCGATTTATTATAACTTCTAACTCCTTGAAAAAATTTTTTAAGTCCGGTTGCGGGGTCTAAATATTAAGTATGAATCATAGTTCTAATACTTTAGAATCCATTTTATATATTCCATTCCGTGCTCCAGATACTAGCATAAATATCCGACGGGGTAAAACCATCTCTATCAAGATGACAGACTCACTCTCTGTACTATCAATAGGATCAATTATAACAAGTCACACACTCATATTCCGGAAATACAGAAGAAAAGAAATTCCACGATCGAACTAAACTACCAAACAAAAATCGAATGGGCTAAAAATCTAAGACCCAAGTGCTTCACTTTGTATTGAAAAACTAGTTAGTCGGTTCTTGTGAATCTAATTCATAGAAATTCCGTCCAGTAAAATGGAAGAATTATAAATCTCCAAAATAATAGATAGAAATATCGCAAATAGGGCCATTGCAACACCCATCAAAGGAGTAGTTCCCCAACCAGGAGCTACTTTACCATATTCCGAATTCAAAGGTTTCAATAAATTCCCTACAATAGTTCGTCTTGGACCAGATCTAGAACTACCCTCAACAGTTTGTGTAGCCATAAATCCTATTTTTTATTCATTGAGATCTGTTGACTTTGTATACCATTCCGCTGTAAATAAATGATCTTATCCTAGATCCATTTTGGTCTTGAAATTATATAATTATATAATAATGGAAACAGCAACCCTAGTTGCCATCTCTATATCTGGTTTACTTGTAAGTTTTACTGGGTACGCCTTATATACTGCTTTTGGGCAACCCTCTCAACAACTAAGAGATCCATTCGAAGAACATGGGGACTAGTTGAAGTAATGAGCCTACCAATATTGGTAGGCTCATTACTTCAATTGAGATAATGAAAAATCATTTCGTCTTTTTAGTTGGAACTTTAGGTGGTTCTCTAAAAAAGATAGCGAAAAAAATAATTCCTAAAGTAGAAACTAAGAGGAATGTATAAACCAATGCTTCCATGGATTTGATCGTGGTTTACAATTATAGCTTTCATACCTGTTTATGTGGGATCGTCTCTCGGATAAAGAAAAAGAAGGAACAAGAGTAAAAGAAAAGGTAGCAATTCAAATCAAGATTTATCCGGTTCCCTATGGCAAATTCCAATCACAAAAAGAAAATAAAGTCCAAAAGGAACAAAACAATGTTGTATCAGACTACTTGTCTTCTTGTAGTTGGATCTCCAAGTTTTTGGAATGTTCCAAATTCTACTTGAGCATCCAAATCTGGGTCGATACCAGCAAAAACATCTCTGAACAAGGTTCTAGCACCATGCCAAATATGTCCGAAAAAGAAGAGCAGAGCAAACGAAGCATGTCCAAAAGTAAACCAACCTCTCGGACTGCTACGAAAAACACCATCAGATTTCAAAGTAGCACGATCTAATTCAAAAATTTCACCCAATTGAGCACGTCTAGCATATTTTTTCACAGTAGCAGGATCACTATAACTAACTCCATTGAGTTCGCCACCATAGAACTCAACAGTTACACCTACTTGTTCGACACTATATTTCGATTCCGCCCTTCGAAAAGGAACATCGGCTCTAACAATTCCGTCTCCGTCTACCAAAACAACCGGAAATGTTTCAAAAAAAGTAGGCATACGACGTACAAAAAGTTCACGCCCCTCTTTATCTCTAAAGATAGGGTGTCCTAACCACCCAACAGCTATTCCATCCCCATTGTCCATTGAGCCCGCTCTAAACAATCCCCCTTTTGCCGGATTATTGCCAATGTAATCATAAAAGGCTAATTTTTCGGGAATTTTAGACCAAGCTTCTGATAAACTTTGATTTTCGGCTAGCCCAGCACCAACTCTTCGATATATTTCTTGCTGGAAGTATCCCTGATCCCATTGATAACGAGTGGGACCAAATAATTCAATCGGCGTAGTTGCTGAACCATACCACATAGTTCCAGCAACAACAAAAGCTGCAAAAAAGACAGCAGCGATACTACTGGAAAGGACGGTTTCAATATTTCCCATACGCAATCCTTTGTACAGACGTTGGGGTGGACGGACACTAAGATGGAAAAGGCCCGCTAATATGCCCAATGTCCCTGCTGCAATATGATGAGAGGCTATTCCCCCTGGAACAAAAGGATCAAAACCTTCCACACCCCATGCGGGATTTACGGATTGTACCCTTCCGGTTAGTCCATAAGGATCGGACACCCATATTCCAGGACCATACAATCCTGTTACATGAAATGCGCCAAAACCAAAACAAGCCACCCCTGAAAGAAATAAATGAATTCCAAAAATTTTAGGCAAATCCAAAGAAGGTTTTCCTGTACGTTCATCACAAAAGATTTCTAGATCCCAATATACCCAATGCCAGATAGCCGCCAAAAAGCACAAGCCGGAAAACACAATATGTGCCCCGGCCACACCTTCGTAACTCCAAATACCAGGATTCGTTATAGTCCCTCCTGTGATACTCCAACCACCCCATGAATTGGTTATTCCTAAACGAGTCATGAAGGGTATAACAAACATACCTTGTCTCCACATTGGGTCAAGAACAGGGTCAGAGGGATCAAAAACGGCTAATTCATATAGAGCCATCGAACCGGCCCAACCAGCAACCAGAGCTGTATGCATTATATGGACAGAAAGTAAACGGCCGGGATCATTTAATACGACGGTATGAACACGATACCAAGGCAAACCCATGAAAATACCTCTTATATCAACAAAAAATGGACACTATGTAACTTTATTGCACTGTAAAAAACTATACTATGGACCGTCTCTTTTTAGTGGATTATCTCGGGTAAAGGATTAATATTTGTTCTAGTTTTTTAGTAATAACGGAAGAATTCTATTCGTAGGAACAAAAGAAGCAGATCTATTCTATACCCGATAAGTAACAATACGCAATGGTGGAGAGGGGGGTTGACCGTATTTTATATGAGTGTTTATATCTTTATATCAGTGAATGCAGACATATTTGTTCAGCACTCAAAGAACCAGAAGAACCTATTCGTAAGAATTTTCCTTTAGTCACTCGGTCTTCCTTTTGTATTTAGGATTTTTTTTTACGAATTTATTCAATCTATATTCAATCTATAAATAAAATATGATAAAGACCAATCATTATTAAGACAATAAACCCATTGTTACGTTTCCGCATCAAAGCGAGATATACTACTTAATTCAATTCTTTTTTTATTTAATGCCTATTGGTGTTCCAAAAGTACCCTTTCGAAGTCCTGGAGAGGAAGATGCATCTTGGGTTGACGTATAGTGCGACTTGTCAGATATATTGGGTCATATGGGATTTCCCCGTTCTCTCCCCCGATCGAGATATCCTCTCTTTCACCCCAAAAAAGATTGATTGAATCGGCAAAAATTTGGAGCGTGAAGTATGTAATTAGATCTTTTTTTGGGGGGATATCCAGATTAATATTATAAATTTACAATAATTTATGGTTTGCTTGGTTGGACCAATAAAATGAAGCATCCAGGCTCTGTTTAAAAAAAAACCAAGTGGTAATATATCTACGATTACTACTTCTATCATATATTTGTATTTGCTGGAAAACATGAAATAAATTGAAGAAAAGAAGTCGTAGCAAAAAGACGTGGTATTGGAGTATTTGTGCTATATGTGCAAATCCAAATCGGGTAGATCTTTACTCGGAGTAGAACAGAAACCTAAAAGAATGGAATTGAAGAAGCCCAATCAAAAACAAGAAAATTACATCGCGATTTGGATTCGATCTCGATGAAAACAATAGATCAATGAGAAGTTAGTTCAATAAGTGTTTAGTATTTTTTTGTAGAATTTTTATTTTTATAATTATTAATATAGAATAATATTAATATAAATTAATATAGATAAATGGGTCAAAAGTCGTCTTTCTTGAAAAATGTAAGAAAAAGACCTTTCGTTAGAAGTTCGAAAAAGTCTGCTATGAAAAAAGAAAGAGGGTTGAAATCTACACATTGATTCTTTTTCGCGATTTTTGGTGAACCGTATGCATCAAAAGGTGCATGTACGGCTCCTAAGGGATAAAATCTTATCCTAATCAACCGACTTTATCGAGAAAGACTACTCTTTTTAGGCCAAGGGATTGATAGTGCGATATCGAATCAACTTATTGGCCTTATGGTATATCTCAGTATAGAAGATGATACCAAAGATTTGTATTTGTTTATAAATTCTCCAGGCGGATGGATAATACCCGGAATAGCTATTTATGATACTATGCAATTTGTGCAACCAGATGTACAGACCGTATGCATGGGATTAGCCGCTTCAATGGGATCTTTTATTCTCGCAGGAGGAGAAATTACTAAACGTCTAGCATTCCCTCACGCTTGGCGCCAATGAGTCTTTTATTTGAGAAAAAAAAAGAAGACTATGCCTTCGCCATATGAATATTAAGCAATAATAGCATGGCACTTCGAATTCGATATGCGAAAATCTTTCAAAACCATGCGATTATGTATCGAAAGAGTGGTATGAGAAAATGGGTATTTCCGATTTTATCTGATCTATCAGGAGCCTATTTCAGCGTCACAAACTCTTTTGTTTTTACACCGGAAAGCTTTTAACAATCTTTATGTTATGAAAGAATAAGATTTTGTTACTTATATAACTATATAATATAACTATATAACATAACTATATAACATTTGATTTGAAAAAAAAAAAAAGAAACTTTGGGATTGCTGAATAACAGACCAAATAATAAAGCAACGGAACCATCATAGTATTTTTTAACTATTCCAAAACAAAAAAAGGAAGGGTGGTTATTGGATCATTTACCGATCTAGGTCTGATAGACCCTCTCCATTTTTTTTTCTTTCTTCGATGGAAGGTAAAAACCAATTCCATAGTAGAGCCGTATGCAATACGCAAAAGATGCCTGTACGGTTGTTCAATCTTTGTTTTTTATTATTCTTTATCTCTCGCCTTATCGTACGAGATAGAGGAACCTTTTATTATGTTATATCGTCAGGGTAATGATCCATCAACCCGCAAGTTCTTTTTATGAGGCACAAACGGGAGAATTTATCCTGGAAGCGGAAGAACTACTGAAACTGCGCGAAACTATCACAAGGGTTTATGTACAAAGAACGGGCAAACCTTTATGGGTTGTATCCGAAGACATGGAAAGGGATGTTTTTATGTCAGCAGCAGAAGCCCAAGCTCATGGAATTGTTGATCTTGTAGCGGTTGAATAAAAAATTAGCAGGGATTCCGCGCAAATACACAATTTGAGATTTTTTCTTCTTACCGCTTGCCGGATTTAATATAATATCTCTATTAATTAATCTATTCTATTAATAATTAATTAATCTATAATCTATTAATCTAGAATATAAGTAATTCATAATCATCGGGTTAGGATTGATCTAAACCAGCTCATTATATATATGATTCAACATGCCAACTATTAAACAACTTATTAGAAACACAAGACAGCCAATCCGAAATGTCACGAAATCCCCCGCCCTTCGGGGATGCCCTCAGCGCCGAGGAACATGTACTAGGGTGTATGTGCGACTCGTTCCGATCATGGACTAAGACAAAACAGAGGAAACAAATTATTCCGGTATCAGTGATCGGTTAGGATCGAATGGAAAAACTCCATTCACTATCTTAAACTTAAAAAAAAAAGAATCTATTAATAATAAATAATTAATAATAATATATATCCTTTGTATTGTGTATCAAATTTATGGTTTCCGTTGGTGCAAATCCAATCACCTCAATTTGCAATTTCAGATGAGAAAGACTTCCCCATTGGTAGCAAATGCTTATCCATTAAGCAGGGGAGATTCTATTTCAAAATTAAAAAGCCGAAAGATTATGCCCTTATTCTTGCAAGAACGGACTAAGAGGGTCAGCTCCCCAGCTAATCTTCATACTTAAATACCGTTACTGTATAGTTAGATCTCGTTGTGAAAGACTTTTTACTAGTTATTTCATGGGTAGAGCCAAAGAGTGTGAACTGTACAAGTTAACAATAGCATTGATTAAAGGAGAGAAGGGGCTCCGGTGTATAGAGAGGACCTCGCCGTTTAAGAAGTAACCATAGAAACGATGGAATCCACTATTTATTTATCCATTTCTATTTAATTGAATATGCTTTTTTGATACCTAGTATCAAAAAATTTCTTATTTCGAGGTTAAATGCTTAGAAATAAAAAGAAAAAATCGTGGTTGGGAAGGTTATAGTAGCAAAAGCCATTGGAATCTTTTATTTTATACATTGGAAAAATCCGTTTTTATTATTAATACACTAGTAAAGGGAAAAGAATAACTGAAAGAAAAGAAATCAAATAGTTATTCATCAAAGTTTGATTTATTCAATGACCAGAATTAAACGAGGATATATAGCTCGGAAACGTAGGACAAAAATTCGTTTATTTACATCAAGTTTTCGAGGGGCTCATTCAAGACTTACTCGAACTATTACTCAACAGAAAATAAAAGCTTTGGTTTCGGCTCATCGGGATAGAGATAGGAAAAAAAGGGATTTTCGTCGTTTGTGGATCAGTCGAATAAATGCAGTAATTCGCGAGAATCAAGAAAAGGTATACTATAGTTATAGTAGATTAATGTATAATCTGTACAAGAGGCAGTTGCTTCTTAATCGTAAAATACTTTCACAAATAGCTATATTAAATAAGAATTGTCTTTATATGATTTCCAATGAGATCATAAAATAAAAATTCCCCGGAGACAGAACTCCGGGAAGGTAGGGTAGAGATTTGTATGATAAAATAGAATCATATGATAAAGTCGTCAAAATGAGCAACCACGTTCAATAAAAAAAGATTTATTCTTCTTCACCGATTCCCTTTTTTCTTACATACAACACGATAATCAAAATTGGATTGTCGTAGTTTTCGAACAAAACAAAACATCAATCCACATTTGATTTGAGTTTCGATTGGAATTTGAATTCAATTGAAGAGTAATCCTATTTTTTTTTTTTTGTTTTAAGACCTGTAGTTCTAGCGGCCGACTCGCTTTTTTCAAATTGTTTTTCATTATTAAGAAAAGGTAACAAAGATAAAATACGCGCTTGTTTTATAGCAATCGTAATTAATCGTTGTTGTTTTAAGGTCAATCTATTCACCCGTCTAGATAATATTTTTCCCTGTTCACTAATAAATCGACTAATTAAACTCATGTTTTTATAATCAATTCGATCCCCCGATTGGATCGGGGGCAAACGTCTACGAAAAGATCGCTTGGATTTAAGAAAGAGTCGCTTAGATTTATCCATAGTTTGTTTATTCCTTATCCCGAAAATCCTATTTCTTACAAAATAGGATTTGCTTTGTTTCTATTTTTTTATTCTTATATTTTTAAATTTTGAATTTAGAATTTAATAATATTTTTAAATATATATATATATTAAATATATATATATAAAAATAAAATAATAAATATATTAAATAAATATATATAATCTATAAATAGATGTTCTATTAAATATATGTTATATATACAATTTCGAATTCTATGTTATATATATACAATCTCTTCTAGAATTTAGAACAAAAAAATATATAATTTTTCATGTTCCTTCGAGGGGTGATACACAAGTGATCAATTTTATCTATTTCTTTATCTCCCCGTGAATCGTATGTTTGCAACAACAGGGACAGAATTTTCTCAACTCCAATCGACTAGGCGTATTGTGTCGATTCTTTTGAGTAATATATCTGGAAATACCCGTTGATTTCTTATTAACATTGTTTCGAACACAACTGGTACATTCCAAAATAACCCCTATTCGGATATCTTTACCTTTGGCCATGAACCTCCTTTGTGTTTTTGATTCACTTAACTCTTCTATTTTACGATTCGAAGCGAAAAGGAACGAAAAATAAAATAATAGAAGTTGCTAACTCGAAATCCAATTATGAAGGATCTCGTTCCAATCAATAATCAATATAGTCAATATAGTATAAGTATAGTAATTATAAGTATAGTAATAATTAAGTAATACAATGATTTCTAACTATATTTAGAATCACAGCACAGTACAGTATTTCTATTTTCATTTAAGTATCCTGTATGATATTCTTGCCCCGCCTTACCCATTCCATTTCTATTTCTGGTCTCACCCTATTATTTAATATTTAATAGAGTAATAGAAATGGAATTGATTATTAATTGAATTTTTGAATTTCTTATTAATTAAATTCAATTCAAGCCTGGACCAAATTCCGAGTTTCACTGAGGCCGAATCCAACTTTATTCTTTCTCTTTTCTAACTTCTAAAAAAAAAAAAAAGAAAAAAGAGGGAGAAGGGGGGATTAATCACAGATATTTGATTGTATCTCTAATCTTCTTCACCCCTTCCCGTGTCAATAACTAGAATGAAAAAAAGGGGAATATCAATGCATCCGGGAATAAACGATTGATCTCTATCAAGAGACCTGCTAAAGCACCGAACCATAGAGTACTTACCACTGGTGCCACGGAGAGATATGTTTTTAGATCTCGCATTTAAAATCCTCCTTCTTTATTCTTAATTCTTATTCTTTATTGTAATTTGTAATACATAATTACATCTATGATCGGATGGTTATTTAATTAATAACGACTTGTATTTGTACACAAGATTCTTAATTCAAATTGAAATGTATAACGATTCATTAGATATTCTTTTTGTTAACAAAAAAAAGGGGTCCATTTCTTCTCTGCCCGAGCATTCCCTAAAAATATTCATTTTTTTGTTAGGCGTATTTCAGATGTATATAAGTCTTTTTTATTATTATTATAATATATGTTATACGATATGAAACTAAAAAGAAAAAAATGGCAGGATAATTTATATATATCAACCGAGAAAATCAAGATATGGAAAACAAGACAAAGATTCTTTACAATGGCACTGTAAACGAATTGAAAGGGATGTAGCGCAGCTTGGTAGCGCGTTTGTTTTGGGTACAAAATGTCACGGGTTCAAATCCTGTCATCCCTATCCCTAACTATTACTTATCTTATGAGCAGTAACAAGGGATCAATTGAGACCGATTAAAAAAGTAGACATACATATACATACTCAATAGAAATAGATGGATATTCTATCAATATATATGATGAGAGTTCTATATATATATAGATTATGATAGTATATGCATGCAAGATGAATTGGGGTCACATAAAATTCTTTTATGAAAATAAAGCGCTCTTAGTTCAGTTCGGTAGAACGCGGGTCTCCAAAACCCGATGTCGTAGGTTCAAATCCTACAGAGCGTGATTCCATTCTTGTTAGATCGAGAATGACACTGAAATAATGGAACAGCAGTTTAAAGTCTTAATTTTACCTCCTGTGGATTAGGATTAAAACAAAGAAAATAGGAGGTCAATAAAAAAAAATGTTAATTAATCAAAGGTCCAACTGATCACCACGTCGGTATTGTAAATATGCAGTTACGAATAATCCAGCCAAAGTAATAGGAATTAGACCTAACACGATTCCAAATAGAAAAACTTCAATCATTTTTATTTGTTTGAAAGGAGAAAGGAAAGGGGGAGGTAATATATATCCTTAAATATTAATCTGTATTGCCCTGCCCATGAATCTCAATGACCAAGAATTGG